GTCAATGATGTATTACATTAATTAGATTCATTCAACCCTTTTTATTTAATATTTTAAATAATTAAATATTTCATTTTTAGAATATTAAAAATTATAACGATAAAGTAAAAGCGGGTAGCGGGAATCGAACCCGCATCGTTAGCTTGGAAGGCTAGGGGTTATAGTCGACGTTGATTCATAATTTTTAACGTCTCTAATTCAAAACTGAACGTGAAACTTTGGTTTCATTCAGCTCCTTTATGGAAGGTGGATAAATTCCCAGATTCAGATATGAACGAAATAAAAAATCTGACCCATAACGTCTATGTCAGCTTTTATGTCTGAATCTATTCAGAACAACCCGCTTTATAGACGATCCCTATAGAAAGGGGGTGTTATATTCTAACAACCTTTCTAGTTACTTCGTTCTCTACTTCTATTTGAAAGAATCCTTAGGAAAAGCGTTTTGTTTCCACCGAGCTAAAACAAATTATCGATGTCTTTAGTAAACCAAAGACATTCTTTAATAGCTGTTTTGCTTCAATTTCCCCTACAGAAATGAAAAATTGAAGATTTAGTTACGATTAGAAATACGCTTTTTATCTTTATCCATGGGTCCTTTACTTATACTCATTCAATTGGAAGTATTGATCCAATAAAAAAATTATGTTTCGTAATCTCATAATCCAATTTTTCAATTTAAAATTGATTCTTGGATAAAAATCACGAGAATTTATATTATTCCTCGAATTTTTCATTGAGAGGGAAAGGATTCAATCCTTTTAAGAACTAAAGTTTTTGTTCGGAATGAATATTAATCAAACCGAAAGACCCTTTAACTATATAAAGGATTATAGAACGAATCACACTTTTACCACTAAACTATACCCGCTACAATCAGATTATTGTATCTAAATGGGCCTTTTGTCGACCTTAATCACAAAACTAAAACAAAAGATCAGAAAAAAATTATGAAAACTAGAGTGTTTACCTTTTGTATTTGTATCAGAGGACCTAATGAGATTCGGAAACGAGTATTCATTTTATTTTAATAACTAAATAATAAGTGCTTTTTTGCCCGAGGTTTTTGTCTCGAACTTAATCCATAACACAAAAATAGATTGTGGTAAGAAACGAGAGTTCCTCTTTTCTTATTTAAACCGGAATAAAAGGACTGACTAAGAAAGAAATAGCACTTTGATTCTATATCATAGATATTGATATTTTTTTATTTATTATTATTTAATATTATTTTTTTTTTTCAATTTTCTAAATCTTTTTATTTATGATTTGTTGGAACAAAAGGGCGGGCCCGGCTAAGGACTGACCAGGCCGGGCCGTGGAACTAAAAAGCCCCTTCGGACGAAATGAAATCAAAAAATAAGAGTATATACTATGACGGGCGTTTTCAAGCCTTATTTTTTATAATGTAACATAGTATTATCCCTTTTCAATTGGGAGGAGAGATGGCTGAGTGGACTAAAGCGTCGGATTGCTAATCCGTTGTACGAGTTTTTCGTACCGAGGGTTCGAATCCCTCTCTTTCCGTTTTCGTTGATGACTTGGTATTTTTTTTTTCGAATTTATCGCGAGCTATTTTTTTATTACTAGTTATATTTTTATTACTAGTTATAAATTAATAATTAAAAAAGTGGAATAGATAAAATCTTACTAATAACAGTTAAAAATCAAGCAAAGAAAACCTTATTTTTTATTCTTCACGTCCAGGATTACGTCCTGGATCATTAGACAGGAATCCGAAGATAAAGAGAGAAACAAAGAATATCACTACCGTGTAAACAAATAGTTTGAGAGTAAGCATTACACAATCTCCAAGATTTTTTTAGGAAAAAAGAGAATAGATTCTCCACTTTTATACTACTATACTACATACCCTATTTTTTTTTTTTCGAATAAATCATGAATTTGTCTGGGACTTTATTAAAAATATCATCGGAAACTTACAGCAGCTTGCCAAACAAAGGCTAAGAGAAAAAAGAACAGGGGTATCACTGGCATAATATCGACTATTGGATTCAAAAAAGCGTAGGCTTCGGGCAATTTGGCGACGAAAAAACTACTGGAATAAAGAGCAGAATTAAGGTAGATACAGATCAAACTAAAAATATTAAGCATAACAAACATTTTGTTTTTGGGGATAATTGTATTTATTTTGATTGAGTTGTTAATAAATTTTATTGAGTTTTTTATTATTATAGATATGTTATTATTGATAGAAGAAAAAAAAATGAATAAAAATAAAATAAGATAGACGAAAAAACTTTCTTTTATTTGAATTCACCCGATCAAAAATTCTTCTATATCTCAAATCAAAAGAGAATAGAATAAATAATACTTTCGTACAATATCTTAATTGAATTATATGTAATGATCAATAAATTCAGTTTAAATTGAATTATATGTAATGATCAATAAATTCAGTTTAATTCTATGTCTACATGTATAGTTTCCATGTAGAAAAATTCTAATAATCCATTTTCGAAATAATAGATATTTAGACTGGAGTTGACGAATAACCCGTACCAATATTAGTGTTTATTAGTATCGAATAGAAATAAATGGGGCGTGGCCAAGTGGTAAGGCAACGGGTTTTGGTCCCGCTATTCGGAGGTTCGAATCCTTCCGTCCCAGAGCATACCCAGTATATATATTATTATATAATTATTATATTAACATAATAATATATAAAATAATATATCATAATAAAATATAATATATATAAAGATTGCCTTTTAGAACAGCTTTCTGTATTAAGATAATCTGTATTAAGATTAAGAATCGAATATTGGTATAGAATGTAATTATTATTGGTATAGAATAATTATTATTGGTATAGAATGTAATTATTATTTTTTAATAATCGGCGGAATCATATCTTTTTCACAAATTTGTTTGAGTTCAAATAACACGCATATGAAATAGGAAATTGAATTCAGTTGTAATTCGTTAAATAACAATGATTTTACAGTATAAATATGAAAAAATAACAACATAAAATTTCAATCTTGTCTTATATCAGTGTTTTTTTATCTATCTTTTTTTAATCACATACTGTTTATTCCAATATGAATTTATCTCTCTCTTACTAATCATAAACGGATGATAAAAAACGAAAGGTCCTTGCTGTAAAACTTTATGTTTTACAAAATGCAAATAATTATATCGGATAGGAGATTTTTCAATCAATTAAATCTTTGTAACGAACCGCTATAAGTATAAGTTCTTGGTACTTGAAGAAGTGTGAAATTGTTGAATTTATTCTATCACTATTATGTTACTTGAAGATACAGATTTAAAATAACTTGATTTCATTTCTTCGTATTATATTTATTCCTGTTATATCAGTTATAATTTAGTTAACTAATTTGATTTTTACAATAACAATAAATAAAATAAAAATAATTAAAAAAAGGTATTTCTAGTTTTTATTTTTATAGAATTTCCAAGATTAAATTCTATTAATCTCCTTTAATCTAAATAAATAATCTAAATAAAGGGGTTAAATTTATTTATTCTTGCTGAGACTCTCCTTTTTTCATATAGAAGAAAAAGGTATAGATTACTATGTACCAACCGAACCAATGATTATTCACGATTTCATAATTGAATCAATTACATATGGGTTCCAAACTGAAGGAATGTTATGGTAAAACTTCGTTTAAAACGATGTGGTAGAAAGCAACGTGCGACTTGAAGGACATGATCCGCTGTGGAGTCTTACATCCACCACTTTTATATATATTTATTATAGGAATGAAAGTGCTCTTGGTTCGACATCATTTGTTCTATTCCGCTGTAACCCCCCTTTTTTTTTTGGGGGGGGGGTGATAGAATATAGTATAGGATGGAGCTCGAGTAGAAAGTATTTTTTTTATTTTTCAGAAGCAAGAATCTAGGGTTAGTATCAATCAACAAATTGGAACAACTTCGTAAGTATATTTTGATACATAAACTAAAAGGGGCCCATTCGAGAAAATTCCCAATTCAAAGGGAAGATTTGTTGAAATTGGCAAAACTCTTTCGATCAAATCAAAAAGTGTATTACGCAGGAATCAAACATTCGTATGATTCTTTGACATAAAGAAATCACAAAAAATGGTATGTTGCTACCGTTTTGAAAGGATTTAAAGATCACCGAAGTAATGTCTAAACCCAATGATTCAAGGCAAAGATCCTGGAACAAGGAAATACCATTTTCAATTGTCTGAACAACTAAATCAGAATGAAGAATCAAAATGGATTCTTAAAGAAGACAGGCAATTAAAGGGTTAGAGACCACTCAATAGATGCAGTATCTAAAATAAAATAAAGGGTTTCTCTTTTGAGTTATTTCAGAGTTATCCAACTTGAGTTATGAGGGTACAAATACGACTAATTTTTTTGTTGGGTAAGAATAAGAAAAAAAGGACTAAAATCAATAGTCTAATTAATTTGATGATTTTATGGATATATTTGATATTGTAATTCTATACATAGACATAATTTAGAATTTTCTCGAGCCGTACGAGGGGAAAACCTCTTATACGTTTCTAGGGGGGGGGTATTGTTCATCTATCCCAATGAGCCATTTATCGAATCGTTGCAATTGATGTTCGATCCCGACGAGAGGGAAGAGATCTTCGAAAAGTGGGTTTTTATGATCCGATAAACAATCAAATTTATTTAAATGTTCCTGCTATTCTATACTTCCTTGAAAAAGGCGCTCAACCTACAGGAACTGTTCGTGATATTTTAAAAAAGGCAGGGGTTTTTACGGAACTTCGCCTTAATCAACAAACAAAATTCAATTAATGAAATAAAATAGAAAAAAAGATCAAGTGAATAAATAAGAAATGACATAGACGTAGAAGTAATGTGGTCTATAGACATAAAAATTTGACATTACACCCGATGGGATGATTTTCGTTGGAACTCTATGAACAAAAAAAAACAAAGGACTAAACCATTTTAGTTTTAGTTATTGAATAAACTTCGTTTTTTTTCTACTTCTCCCCCGTCTTCCTTAATTAAGTCTTTCACTTATATTATATATAAGTTCACTTATATTATATATAGTGCCAATCCAACACAAGTCCTTCTTTTTTTTATATTTCAATTAAAATTAATCAAATTAAAATTAGTTAATTTTAATTGATTGAAATCAAAATTGTTAGTTCGATTTAGAATTTGTTTTATCTTTTGTATGCTTACGCTTTTGTCAATATTAATATTGACAACAGTGTATCAAATAAATATAATCCGATCGTGGATAAAGGGATCCATTTATCCCTGTTCCGTAGATTTTATTTCATTCAAATAATCTTCTTAGATTTTCTGTCATACAGGAAGTTTTTTTTGATTTAGATTTTCTGTCATACAGGAAGTTTTTTTTGATTAAGATTTCAATCAATCAAACTCGATATATACTAAATTAATGGATAATATAATATAAGAGAAGAGAGACAGGAGGCGGTCTATAAATATTTGAAAATCTTTGAATTTATTTTATCTTTTATTTGAGAATTTTTGTATTTTCGTCGGATTTGTTCATTTTTATTATGTTTAAAGCGGGTTAGAGTTTTTTTTTCATTGTTTTTTTAATGGTTTGATTGTGTTGTGCCATTCAATTTAGTTATTTATTGGGATTCTGATTGTATCTACACATTCTAATTTGTTTATTTGGGTTGCTAACTCAACGGTAGAGTACTCGGCTTTTAAGTGCGGCTAGCATCTTTTACACATTTGTATGAAGAAACAGATTCGTCCATACCATCGGTAGAGTTTGTAAGACCACGACTGATCCTGAAAAGAATCAATGGAAAAAGCAGCATGTCGTAGCAATGGATAATTCTGAGAATATTTCATTCTTTCTTACTGAATAGGTCCAAAATCTTATTTCAATTGTTTCACTTCAATTAAAAAAAGAATTTTGTTGGGGGGGTCGAGTGAATAAATGGGTAGAGCCTTACTAGAGGTTCCAATTCTAGGGAAATAACAAAGTAACGAGCTTCTGTTCTTAATTTTTGAATGATTACCCCATCTAATTAGATGTTAAAAATATATTAGTGCCTAATGCGGAAAAAGCTTTTCCGATGAATGGATTAGAAATTTCTTATGAGTCCTAACTATTAGCTATTCCCCTTTATGGGGTAGAGATAAATGTGTAAAAGAAGGTAGTATATTGATAAAGAGATTTCTTTTTTCAAAATCAAAAGAGCGATTGGATTGATAAAATAAAGGGCTTCTAACTATCTTGTTATCCTATAAATGAACATAAATCTATTATATGGAAAGGACGGGGAGGTTCTAGAGAGTCCGTTGATGAGTTTGACTTGTTTCCGAGGTATCTAGTTTTTTCTTACTATAAATACCTTGTTTTAACTGTATCGTACTATGTATCATTTGATAACCCAATAAATCATCTATTTCTTTTCTGATTCAAAATTGAATTTTAAATGGAAGACTTTCAAGGATATTTCGAATTATATAGATCTCAGCAACACGATTTACTATACCCACTTATCTTTCGGGAGTATTTTTATGCCCTTGCTCATGATCGTGGTTTAAATAGATCCGTTTTATTGGATAATGTAGGTTATGACAAGAAATCCAGTTTACTAATTATAAAACGTTTAATTAGTCGAATGTATCAACAGAATCATTTGATTATTTCCGTTAATGATTCTAATCAAAATAAATTTTTGGGGTACAACAAAAATTTGTATTCTCAAACGATATCGGAGGTATTTGCAGTCATTGTGGAAATTCCGTTTTCCCTACGATTAGTATCCTCCTTAGAGGAGACAGAAACCATAAAATCTTATAATTTACGATCAATTCATTCAATATTTCCCTTTTTCGAGGACAAATTTCCACATTTAAATTATGCATCAGATGTACTAATACCCTACCCCATCCATCTGGAAATCTTGGTTCAAACCCTTCGCTACTACGTGAAAGATCCCTCTTCTTTACATTTATTACGGCTCTTTCTTCACGAGTATTATAGTTGGAATACTCTTATTACTCCCCCAAAATCCATTTTTGCAAAAAGTAATCAAAGATTATTCTTGCTCCTATACAATTCTTATGTATGTGAATACGAATCCATTTTACTTTTTCTCCGTAACCAATCTAATCATTTACGATTAACCTCTTTTGGGATCTTTTTTGAGCGAATACGTTTTTATGAAAAAAAAAAAAATCCTGTTGAAGAAGTCTTATTTCCGGCCACCTTATGGTTCTTCAAGGATCCTTTTATACAGTATGTTAGCTATCAAGGAAAATCGATTCTGGTATCAAAAGATACTCCTCTTCTGATGAATAAGTGGAGATATTATCTTGTCAATTTTTGGCAATGTCATTTTTATGTATGGTCTCAACCAGGACGAATCCATATAAACCAATTATCCAAGCATTCTTTTGATTTTTTGGGTTATCTTTCAAGCATACGACCAAATATTTCAGTGGTACGGAGTCAATTGTTAGAAAATTCATTTTTAATGGATAATGCTATGAAGA